TCATCGAATCAATAGCAATAAGTCCGGTTTGCATCGGCTCATATACGGAACGTCTCGAAATAATACCGGGGGCGGGCGATTCAATTAACCGAGATTCCGAAGCTGAAATCTCACCCCTACCATCAATAGGTTTAGCCAGAGCATTTATAACACGACCCAAATAAGCCTCGCTCACTGGTATCTGAGCAATTCTTCCTGTTGCTTTTACAGAACTTCCCTCTTGTATCATCAAACCGTCACCCATTAACACAACACCAACATTATTGGATTCCAAATTAAGAGCAATGCCTATTGTACCCTCTTCAAATTCTACTAATTCACCTGCCATTACTTCATCAAGACCATGAATACGAGCAATGCCATCGCCTACTTGAAGTACGGTGCCAGTATTCACAATCTTGACTTCTCTATTATATTGCTCAATACGTTCACGGATAATATTACTAATTTCGTCGGCTCGAAGGGTTGCCATGAGTCTTGCTTAATTCTTTTTCCGAAGCAAAGGAAAAATCGATAAATAATGCCTACAGTAGAAGGACTAGTCAGTTATTTCTTTCATCGCCCCAAACATACCAATATTAGCACTGATGGTGCGTAAATGTAACTCGTTGTTCAAACAACTATTCAGAGTTCCTAGAGCCCCTTGTAAGGCTTGTTGAAAAACGCGTTGTCTGACTTGATTAATCGCTCTTTGTTGTTCAAACTGAATAGTTTCGTTTTTGTAATTTTCTAATCGTTCCAAATTCTGATAAGTTGAATTAATCAAATTCAATTTTTCTCGTTCTATCTCGGAGTATCCATTCACTCGAAACTCATCCGCTTCCATTTTCACTTTACGTAAGCGGGCCTTGGCTTTTTCCAGCTTTTCAATGGCCCCTTCGCGCAGCTCTTCTGAATTTCGAATAGTACTCAGGATTCTCTGTTTTCGATTATCTAATAAATCACTTAATGAAAGTAGATTATCTTCCCATTAATTTTTAAAATTCCATGATCTCTTCCCGAACCAAACATGAATCTTTCGGTTCATTTGGCTCTCACGCTCACTTACTTATGGGGCATTCCCATATCTCTTTTTTTATTATGTAATGAGCTTATCCTCTCTTCTCTGCTCGGATTCCAAAATAGTAAATCATTGATCCAAGACCAGAATATTCGTAGGACTCTTCCGACCAGACAAAAAATCTGTAATTATCGGCAAGGTTGTTTTTTTATTTCTTTTTCTTCAAATCCAAAAAATTCCGCTTACTTTTTACTTTAATACATAGGTCGTCCATTCCGCATTGGATAAAAAAAGGATAGGATTCCCTTTTTCCAGTAAAAGGTTCAAATCATTTTATCGATATGAGTGTTCTATATCGGATAAAACGCAACTATTCATTTTGAAACCATCTCTATACTAACATAGTGGTAGAAAGAGCACCAATGTTGCGCCCGGACTTCAAACAATTTAGCTTTAACCATGTTTAGGGTCCCATATTATTGGTTGATAGAAAATAAAAGGTTATTTACCAATGAATCGCGAAATGCTATGGTTCGTACATATGATTTCTGAATTTATTCAGAAGTAATTCGCGAGATCGTGCACCTCCCTTTCCTAGTTATTCTCTTTCCTAGTTGTAAAGAATAAAGCGCAGCTGGTTAGATCCAGCTTATTCTTGAAATAAACAACTCGCACACACTCCCTTTCCAAAAAAAATTAATACACCAAGGACTACACTTAGATTTATTGGATTTGTTGCTAAAATATCGGTATTAAACCCGAAACTCCCGGCGGATGGCCAGTGGCCCAAGGAAATGAAAGAATCGGTTCCATTTTTCATACGATCTCCTTTTATAGATAGGACTAAATTGAACATAGTTCTTTTTTTATTACTTCGCCCTTTTTTATTTTATTTGATTTCCTTATTTCTATTTCTCAATATATTTAATTATTAGAATTAGGTCCAGGTCTCATATCAATTGCGAATACCTCGTTTGTTGCAACGCTTCTCCTAAAAAGGGGGTTCCGTTGGACTGAGAACGGGAAGGAAAAAAGCGAGTGGATCCGAGAATTCCCGATCCTCAAATTAGTCCTTCCCACGGGGTATTATCTCAACGAATGAATAAGTTAAAGTTATTGTAGGAGTGAAATCTTTATATAATTAGAAAAATCAAGCGGCAAATCCAAGGTAATAAAAAAAGAAAGACAAAACAAGGAATTTTCTAGGATTAAACAAAGGGATTTGCAAATAAAAGCGCTAATGCCACGACCAATCCATAAATTGTTAAAGCTTCCATAAAAGCCAGACTAAGCAATAAAGTACCTCGTATTTTACCCTCTGCCTCTGGTTGTCTCGCGATACCTTCTACGGCTTGGCCCGCAGCAGTACCTTGACCAACTCCAGGTCCAATAGAAGCCAGCCCTACAGCCAATCCAGCAGCAATAACGGAAGCAGCAGAAATCAGTGGATTCATGGTAAGCTCCTCGCATAAAAATAAAGAAATGGTTAATGATACAAAC